ACGCCTTTTTTTAGGGGGTCTACAGCCGTTATGCGGAACGGGGGTTATATCCCGTATAAAGCTTAATTTTACACCACTTCTAGAAATAGCTCGTAATGCTGCATCTCTTCCAGGCCCCATGCCTTTTATCAGGACACTCGCTCGTTGCATACCTTGATCCACCAATGGCTTAATAGCCTCTTCCGTTGTGGTTTGGGCCGCAAAGGGTGTCCCCCTTCTTCTAGCTTTGAATCCACAAGCGCCGGCGGAGGCCCCAGTAACCACGCGACCCCCTAGATCTGTAATAGTAACAATTGTATTGCTGAAACTTGCTTGAACGTGAATAATTCCTTTTGCTATTTTACGTATATTCTTACGCAAACGAACGCGCCTATTTCTACGTAAAATAGAACTATAATTTTTTCGTATAGGTTTTGCCATATTTTTGCGTCTTCATATTTTATCGTCTTCTAAATAGAAGTTAGAGAGATATGGATATATCCATCTCATGTTAAAAGAGATTTTTTAGCTTTCTAAATTTGTTTTTTAGTTTTTTTTTAGAAAGATTATCCCTGTCTTTGCTTATGTCTCGGGTTAGAACAAATTACTCGAATTCGACCCTTCCTACGTATCAGTCGGCATTTTACACAAATTTTACGAACGGAGGCCCCTGTTTTCATAGTTCTTATTCCTTAACTTCGAATCGACTTCTTGAAATTGGAAGAAAATAAGTTTCTTGAAATTTAGAGTCTAAAATGGAATCCCCACGAAGGAAGTGCTCAGGTTCAAAAGCCCCCTTACTCATCCGAATCCGTTCTGGCGAATCCAGAAATTAGACCCCCCCAGCCTGAGCCGTAACGACTTATTTCAACTTTGACTCTATCTTCGCGTGCTATAGCTGTATCTATATAGAGATTTCTGTCATATCCTTCCTGAAAGAGAAGCTAAAAGCGAATCCCTGTCGGACCTGAAGTAAACGGACCCCAAACTTCGCGTTGGGAAACGTATTAGTAATTCCGCCTTCAGAGATATACCCTTTTTAGTCATATTAATTTCATCATCCCCACCCTCTGAACATCGAAAAGTCTTTTTTTAGCAGAGAAAAAAGTGATTTATTGCGCCGTAAGGCGCTCAGGATTCCATTTGTGTATCATAGAGGTTACCATATATAACACAAAATTTCTCCACCCACTCTTTCTAACCGAGCTTCTCGGTCTGTTATTATACCTCGAGAAGTAGAAAGAATTACAATCCCCATCCCCCCCAAAATCCTAGGAATTTTTTGATAGTTAGAATAGATTCGTAGACCGGGTCGACTGACTCGTTTTAAATTGAAAAGAGTTCTATAGTTTCTCCTCCAATTCCTTTTATGGCGTAGGGTTAAAACCAAAAAGGATTTGTTATTTTCCCGATGTTCCCTTGTGTTTTTGATAAAGCCCTCTCGTAAAAGTATTTGAACTATCTTTTCGGCGATCTTAGTAAATCCTATTCGAACCGTCTCTTTTTTAGCCATGTCAGCATTGCGTATACAGGTCAATATGTCAGAAATAGTGTCCTTGCTCATGATAAACGAAAATTCCTCCGAATTTGGATATAGGATATAATCAACATGTTCTTTTTGAAGGGTATATGCCTGAGCCGCAATCTACTATACTGGTGAATCTTTTTTATTTAAAAACGCTATACTATATCACAGTTTCCTTTTCAAAAGCTTCTTATAACACTTCAGGCGCTAGTGAAATTATTTTTGTGAAATTAAACTGTCTCAATTCGTAGGTGATTGCACCAAAAACGCGAGTTCCCCTTGGATTTCCTTTTTGATCAATGACAACGGCAGCATTATCATCATATCGTATTATTACACCGTCAGCACGTTTGAGTTCTTTACAGGTACGGACAATTACAGCTCTGATCACTTCTGATCTTTCTAGAGACATTTTCGGCGTTGCTTTCTTAATCACAGCAACAATAACGTCCCCGATATGAGCATATCGTCGATTACTAGTTCCTATGATTCGAATACACATCAATTCCCGAGCACCACTGTTGTCCGCCACATTCAAATGGGTCTGAGCTTGAATCATATCACTTTTCCGCTTTTTCAACGAGTTGGACTTTACCCTTTCAAGCGGGTAAAGTCCAAGTAAAAAAAAAAAATATTTTTCCAAGTCTGAAAGCTCTCTATTAATACTTCCAGAATCTATCCTTCAAAACTTATTTTTTCTTTTTCGGTGGGTCTTCTGGGCCTGGGAAGGGGTTTTTGAAGAAACCTTTTATCCATTTCTCGTAATCATTTATTGTATCATTTATAGCTTTGAACATTAGAATGAGGTCGTCCTTTAAGAAAATGAGCACTTTTACCAAAAAGTAACATATTACTGCTACGATAGAGATCATAAAGGACACTATGATCACATGGACATAGCGTTCTAGAAAAGGGAAAACGTACTCAAATTGAACATGCTCAATAAAGTGAGCAAGGGGTGAAAAAAATTCTTTAAGCGGGGCAAAGATTTTCTGTTTTACAACTGGTAGAACAGAAGTCGCAAGATAAGCACTGAAACGAAGGTAGTACTTTCTGGATGTGTACACCCAGAAAGGAATCCAGGGATTCCTATTACCCCATGGTGGGGTATACGGCCTATTTCCCGTCATATTATATTCTTCTCCTTAAAAAAAAAAAAAAAGCTTATGTTATGTTATCTATTGCATTTCTATTAACTAAGGTGCTTAAACCTGCAATTCTTTTTTTGCATCCCTAATCTTCTTTTGGTTCTACATTCCTATCCCTACTAATGAATTGAGTTCGTATAGGCATTTTTGATCCAGCTATTTCAATAGCCTTTCTGGCTATATTTTCGGCCACCCCGCCCATTTCATAAAGTATTCTACCCGGTTTAACGACAGCTACCCAATATTCGGGGGATCCTTTCCCCGAACCCATACGGGTTTCTGCAGATCTTACTGTAACCGGTTTGTCGGGAAATATACGCACCCAAATTTTTCCGCCGCGGCGTACGTTTCTTGTCATTGCTCGCCGACCCGCTTCTATTTGTCGAGATGTGATCCAAGCGGGTTCAAGTGCTTGAAGAGCATATCTACCAAAAGAAATACAACTGCCTCGAGAGGCTACTCCTCTCATTTTTCCTCTATGTTGTTTTCGGAATTTGGTTCTTTTTGGGCTAAGCATAAAAATAAAATCAAATGATTAATCTAATTTTTATTGAACCCTATAAAATAGAATTCGAATTGAATTCTTCATTTTTTGAAAAGAGCGAAAGCTTTTTTTTTTCTTCTATCATTGAATAGATCATTTTATAGTATCGAAGGAAAGGACAGGTCCATTTTTAGGATTCCCTATTTGCAAATACCCAAATTTTTATGCCTAATACCCCATGAATCGTTCCAACTGTAGTGGAACAAAAATCTATTTGAGTGCGAATAGTTTGGAGAGAAACTCTACCCTTTCTAAGCCATTCCACACGTGCAATTTCTTTTCCGTCAATACGTCCTGCAATTTGTACTTGAATTCCTTTTGCATAGGCTTTTTCGGCTAATTCAATAGTTTTTTTCATTGCTTTGCGAAATGGAACTCTGTTCTTTAATTGGTCGGCTAGAAAGGCGGCAAGAATTTGAGGGTCTCTATAAGGATTTCCAATTTTTCTAATAACAATTTTCAGGTCTCGGTTTCCAGAGTGACGTACTTTTTCGACATTTCCCTTTAACTCTTTCATTTTGGCGGCTTTGATTTCGGGCGGTTTACCTTCTATTAAGAACTCGGGGAATCCCAGATAGATTATTACTTGAACCAAATCGATGCTTTTTTCAATCTGTATGCGTGAAATTAAATCTGTAAGGGGGGAGGCTCTATGATTGTCTATATAATTCTTAATGCGGTCTCGAATTTTTTGATCTTCTTGTAGGCCCTCGCAATACTTTTTTGGTTCTTCAAACCAAATAGAGTGATGATTTTGAGTTGTACCAAGTCTGAAACCAAGTGGATTTATTTTTTGTCCCATAATTCCTCACTACTAAACATATTATACATATCATGTAATATTGGTGTGTTTATTTTTATTTTATTTATCTAATCCATTAGTGCCGACGGTTTTCGGATATATTCTTCGTATTGTTCATTTAAGGCTATATCTCTTAATACAATAGTTATATGACAAGTGGATCTTTTTATCGGGTAACCCCGTCCTTTCGCCCGAGGTTTTAATTTTTTCACAGTAGTCCCCTCATTGACTTCGGCTTTACTAATGATTAAACTTTTTTCGTCAAAATTCATATTGTGAATACCATTTGATGCTGCGGAATAAATTAATTTTAAAATGGGAGAACACGCTCGATAAGGCATGAATTCTAGTATCATAAGTGTTTCTTCATAGGAACGTCCACGAATCTGATCAATCACTCTTCTCACTTTGTTAGGAGACATCGAAATATATTGACCCAAAGCCGACACTTCCGTATATCGCTTCGTCTTTTTTTTTTTCATAAAGTGGACCTCTCACTCTCACTAATCAACGGCAATTATCTATATTCATTTTTCTAATTATTAACGACGAGATTTCGTATCGCTTTTGCTTTTAACATCCTCTTTATTAAAACTTCTAGTAGGTACAAACTCTCCCAATTTATGACCTACCATATAGTCTGTTATAGGAATAGGAAAATGCACTTTCCCGTTATGGATATAAATGGTGTATCCGACCATTGCAGGTATAATGGTGGATGCCCGCGACCAAGTTTTTAGGGAATCTTTCTCGGCCTTAGCGTTAAGCTTCTCTATTTTTTTTAATAAATGATTCGCGACAAAAGGGTTTTTCTTAAATGAGCGGGACAATGTAAATTACTCCTTATTATTACTAATATTTCAATTCAAAAAACAAAAGAAAAAAGGTTTTCATTTAAATAATTAAATAAATTTTTAAAAATGGAAACTTTTTCTTTTTTATCGACGATGAAAAAAATGAAACCGTTCTCCTATTTACTACGGCGACGAAGAATCAAATTATCGCTATATTTTTTCCTTTTTCTAGTTCTTCTTCCGAGTGCGGGATACCCCCATGGGGTTGCGGGTTGTTTTCTACCAATCGGGGCTCTCCCCTCGCCACCCCCATGGGGATGGTCTACAGGGTTCATAACCGATCCTCTTACTACAGGACGCTTCCCTAGCCAACGTTTCGATCCGGCTCTACCCAAATCTTTCCGCCTCACTCCAACATTGCCCACTTGTCCGACTGTTGCTGAGCAGTTTTGGGCTAGCAAATGGACCTCTCCAGAAGGTAATTTTAATGCGGCCGATTTCCCCTCTTTTGCAATAAGTCTCGCTACAGCACCCGCTGCTCTAGCTAATTGCCCACCCTTTCCAGGTGCGATTTCTATATTATGTATGGCTGTGCCTAAGGGTATCTTGGTTGAAGTAGATTCTTCTTTTTGCTCAATCAAAAGAAATCCCTTCCCAAACTGTACAAGCTTCTTCCAAAGCATACAGCTTTCTGGATGTAGATGCTGATATCGATACAGATGGATCTTCTACATCCTGGGTCTTCCCGTTCCGTCATCTGGCTTATGTTCTTCATGTAGCACTCAGACCGAATGACTCTATGTAATTACGTCGATACTTCCACATATTACGGGTAACGTAGGAGACTCTACGCAGGGGAATTCTTAGAATTACCACTGCTTAGCTTTCAATTCGCCTCTGACCATCAAATGAAATGTGAATAACTCATCCTTCTCTCTTTGAAAGAAGGGGCCCTTCTGTTATTGTTTAAAACAATTAATTATGTCTTCTCCATATTACAATATCTCTAGAGTCAATAATTTTTTACAAGAAACTATTGAACTCAATCACTTGCTGTCGTTACTCTTCAGTTTTCTGTTGAGGTCTATCCTATAGAGGGATTCCTGTTGGATCAGTGATCGATTTCTAGGTTTCGTCGTAAACCTAATTGGTTACTTCCAATCACGTAAATCAATAGTTCAAACCGCACTCAAAGGTAGGGCATTTCCCATTTTTATAGGAGCCCCTGTACCAGAACCAATGGTATCTCCAATTTTAGCCCCTCTGGGATGTAAAATATATCTCTTCTCACCATCCCCATAGTGTATGAGACAAATGTATGCATTTCGATTAGGGTCGTATTCTATGGTTACGATTCTACCGTATATGCCGTTTTTGTTCCGTCGAAAATCGATTTTACGGTAGAGACGCTTATGACCCCCCCCTTTATGCCCTGCAGTAATGATTCCTCTGGCATTACGACCTTTACCACACCGATGCCGTCCACAGATCAAACGATTTCGTGGATTGGATTTCACTTGACTGTCTACGGCTCCATTGCGTGTGCTCGGGGTATAAGTTTTGTATAAATGTATCGCCATACTATTAAGTATTTTTTTTTTTTATTGAAGCTCTTTTCTTTCTAAGAGGTGGAATAGAATAACCCGGTTGAAGCGTAATGATCATACGTCTGTAATGCATTGTATGTCCCCTACTAGGTCCCACTCTTCTAACCTTTCCCGGGAGTCGATGACTATTCATAGCTATTACCTTGACACCAAAGAAGAGTTCGACCCAATATTTGATTTCTGTCCTAGTTGATCCTGATTCGACATTAAAAGTATATTGATTTTTCCCCAATAATCGACTACTTTTGTATGTAAATACTGCATATTTGATTGCATCCATAAATCCATTTTCTTCCCTATGGGCTCTATTCTAGTCTCAATAAGAATGCTGGTTCTTACTGTTCATATGTTATGATATGAATATACCACACCAATTCGTTATCTACCAATTCGTTATCTCTGGATGATGAGATTCCATTGATACAGAGCCAATTCCAATAGACTTCTGGGAGGGTCCCATTGGCGTGCATCCAGTAGGAATTGAACCCACGAATTCGCCAATTATGAGTTGGGCGCTTTAACCATTCAGCCATGGATGCTTAGCGGGGACTCTCGTACATGGTGACAAATTCCAATTGAAAGAAAATCTTTAGGATAAATCAATGCAATTGGGGCGGTATTCTTTTTTTTATGATACAAATCCTGTATTTTCGAATTGAGAAAGATCCCAGGTATGGTATTTCCGTAATATGAAAGATCCAGATAGAGAGAGGGTTCATATTTATTACTACTCATATGCTTTCATTAAAAGAAACAAACGGATAGCATATCGCCTACAGGAGGGGCCTTTATTATGAATTATGAGTTCTAATTCTAAACAAAACCCAATCCATTTCTAAATTTTGGAATTAGGGGAGGTCTTGCCAGAGATCAAGGCTTCTCACGAGTTATTAGATTCTTGGACCAAATTGAATTCAGTGAGGGCTTTCATTCACATTTTTTCAGAACGCTTTTTGAAACTCTGGGATCTCCGAATTTGGACTACCCTATTTTCACGCAACTCGCGGGGAAAGACTCGATATTTCACGACGAGGAATTGCCTACTATTTTTAGCAGCATTCCTTCTATACCGGATGAGCCGTCATAATATGGTATGGTCGAAAGCAAAAATCTCTATTTGACGGGGCTTTTTCCGCTCTCCATGAATCCCATTGGACACAGCAATGAGACATTGGAAGAATCTGGCGAGTTTTCCAATATCAATAGGTGGATTCTTCCGACAATCTATCTGCCAAAAAGAAAAAAGATTTCTGGGAGCCCCTTTCTGGATCCGAAAGAGAACGCTCGGGCTCTCCCGACAACTCAAAACAACTCAAAAGTGCAGCATGCCTGAATCTAAGTGGGGCTCGCCGTGGTGGAGGAGCTGGATCGGAAAAAGGAGGAATTCTAGTTGTAAGATAGCTAATCAAAACGTCGCTGGAATTGAGATTTCCGTGAAAGAGAAAAATATCCAATATTATGGTATACCCTATACAACATGCTCCGATCCGCAAGGACGATGAGTGGGAATTGTTTGATCGTCTTTCTCCGAGAAGGGGGCCAATTCGTTGGGGGAAGAATTCGCACGAATCGGATTTTTTGAGGAACATATCGAGAGATAATTGGATTTGGTTAAACAACATGCGGTTGGTAACCAAGGATCCTTTTTTTAGCAAGGTACGGAATGGGTCGTCAAATATTCAATATGATTCCACAAGATCGAGTTTCGTTCAATCTAGCCAATTGGAAGGTTCCTCCGCTCAATTCAGAGATCATTTTGATTCTATTAGTTATTAGTAATGAGGATTCAGAATATCCCACGTTGATCAATCAAAGAAAGAGTAAACAACTAAAAGAAGAATCGATTCTTTGGCATCCTTCCTTTGAAGGGAGGAAGAAATCAAAGAATTTCTTGGGAATCCTACAAGATCCCTTCGTTCTTTTTTCTCTGACAGATGATCAGGGCTTCATCTTAGTTCGAATCCTACTGAGACTAAGAGGTTCACTAGAGATCCGAAATTCTTGAAGAAAGAACAAGATCTTTCTTTTGTCCCTTCCAGGCGATCGGAAAATAAAGAAATCCTTAATATAGTCTATTAGTCTATATAATTACGTATTTTAAAAATACCGTCCCCATTTCTCCTATTTCATCAGTCGGGGATGTTATATGGTTCCGAAGGATGAACTGGATCTGGGAAGTTCCAACAAGATTTCATTCTGTAAAAAAAATATATTTTTTTATTTATTTACTCTATTCCATGACCGGGGGACACATTAGACCGCGATTTTGAATCAGAAGAGAGATTTTAAGAAAGGGCCGATCCATTCACTCTATCAATAACCGAGCCGGATCTGGTGTATCATAAGGGATTTTTCTTTTCTATTGATTCCTACGGATTGGATCAAAAACAACCCTTGGGTGAGGTATTCCTCTCTAGGGATGAGTCGAAAAAGAAATCTTTATTGGTTCTACCTTCGCCTTTTAATGATACTATGAATCATAGGCCTAGAATGAAATCTATAGTCAACCAACATTTATCGAGTTTGAAAAGGGGCAGAAAGAAATGCGTCGATCCTCTTTTTTTTTTATCGAGAGATCCGTGAGTCGGGACCCTAATGCATATAGAGACAAATGGTCAAAGGGGGCAAGAATTTACAGGAACATTTGGAACATTTTGTTTCTGAGCAGAAGAGCCGTTTTCAAGTGCGGAAGGGCCATTTTCAAGCGCAGAAGAGCCGCTTTGAAGTAGTCTTGGGTTGGGTTCGATTACATCAATATCAATATTCGATTGATTGGTCTATGTTTCTTGATAAAAAAGATTTGAGTAAGTCTAAGCCACGTGGTTTATTTTTAGACACGTTAGTTCGCTCATTTTTGTACAAATTCTTTAGTTTCTTTTTATCCAAGTTACCTGTCTTTTTTTTTTAGAAGTTTCTTTCGTTTTTATCTAAGCTATTCCCGAAATTCTTCGTAAATTGCGAGAATATCCCCATTGATAGGTCCTAGATTCGCATCTATGAATTGAAGGGTCCAGCGGATGAACTCTGCAATCAGTTGTTAGAATCAATAGGACTTCAAATAGTTTATTTGAAAAAGTGGAAACCTTTCTTATTGGCTGATCATGAGACTTCCCAAAAAGAAAAAATAGGAAGAACAATACCGCCACTGCATTTGACGATCCAGACAATTGGCGGAATCCCGTGCAAGCATTTTATAGAAGTTCTTCTTTCCAATGAGGCCCTCTCAATTAGTATTGCACAGAAGCAATCCATTCTAGACACTAATACAATTAATTCGATTTTCTCTTCATAGGCAAACTTGGGCTTTTCGTTCCCAACAGACAGGAAGGGCCCTTGCACAAAATGTACTTCTAAGTAATGGCCCCATAGATCCTATATCTGTCTATAGAAAGAAGAAATCGTGTAACGAGGGTCATTTTGATTTGTACAAACGGTACTTCGAACTTGGAACGAGCATGAAGAGGTTGACGATACTTCTTTTGAGTTGTTCTGCCGGATTTGGTCGCTCAAAACCTTTGATTGGAGCCCGATGACAAAAATGGGAGAGCTCCTTGCGAACTTGTTGAGAATGATTCTAATCTAGTTCAGGGCCTATTAGATA